CATATAAATATTGTATTAAGAGATCGATCCTATGTTCCTGAAAAAAAAGCAACAAAAGATTTCACTGATTTCCGAATTGAAGGGTTTAATATAATGGAGTAATATGGGACAAAAAATAAATCCACTTGGTTTCCGACTTGGTACCACCCAAGATCATTATTCCCTTTGGTTTGCAAAACCAAAAAAATATTATGAAGGTTTACAAGAAGATCAACAAATACGAGATTGTATCAAAAATTATATACAAAAAAATACAAAAACATCCTCGGGTGTCGAAGGAATCGCACATATCGAAATTCAAAAAAGAATCGATCTGATACAGGTCATAATCTATATGGGATTCCCAAAGTTATTAATAGAAAATAAACCACGAGGGGTCGAAGATCTAAAAATAAATGTACAAAAAGAATTAAATTGTGTGAACCGAAAACTCAACATTGCTATTACAAGAATTACAAAACCTTATGGAAATCCTAATATTCTTGCAGAATTTATAGCCGGACAATTAAAAAATAGAGTGTCATTTCGAAAAGCAATGAAAAAAGCTATTGAATTAACCGAACAAGCTGATACAAAAGGAATTCAAATACAAATTGCAGGTCGTATCGATGGAAAAGAAATTGCACGTATCGAATGGATAAGAGAGGGCAGGGTTCCCCTACAAACCATTCGCGCAAAAATTGATTATTGCGCCTATACCGTTCGAACAATCTATGGGGTATTGGGTATCAAAATTTGGATATTTATAGAGGAATAATAAAAATATTTGACTTTAATTGTGTTTATGTTTCGATTTTAGAATGGAACAAAAAATAACAACCTGTTTCATTTTTTCATCAAAAAAATTCTAATTTTAAATTCTATAAGGTTCAATAAAAATTCGTTTGACCCTTTGATTAAATTGCTATGCTTAGTGTGTGACTCGTTGGTTTTTGTTAATAAAAAAAGTAAAGTCCTTATAGTATCAAGTATAAACTAAGAAATATAAAACAAATAACCAACTCATCGCATCACATTATCTGGATCCAAAGAAGCAGTCAAGATATGAAATTTTTGTCCTATCATTGCAGCAACTGAAATTTTGTTGAATTTTGCATAACCCAAAAATCTAATGATTTATCAAGCAAATAAAAACTATACTAAATGTATAAAGGATGCGGATAAATGGAAAGGTGAAAGAAAGAAAAAAAGAAATAGAAAAGAAATATGATTCCAATATGTAAGGTCTTTGAATCATTTTATAAAAGACAATGTAAAAGAGCATTAATACAGATTCACACAATTATATGCTAAGAATCTGTTCTTAGAAAAAAAGTAAGAGCTTTGAGCTAATAAAGACTAAGAAAGTTGGCTCAAAAACAAATTTCATTAAGAGCTCCGTTGTATAATTCAGATCTAACCATTTATTAAGACGCGATGGGAACGATGGAACCCATGAATACAGAAGATTCAATTGAAAATGAATTATGCTGATTCATTTGGAAGGATGGCGGAACGAACCAAAGAAATATTATCTATTCTGAAAAGTTTTAAATTAACTCTACAGTTGAAATAGATATTGAAAGAGTAAATATTCGCCCGCGAAACTTCTTTTTTTTTTTTTTTAGAAAAAAAATATATTTAATATTTTTCTATGAATTTTGGTATATAACTAATAGAAAAATTTCTAATAACTTATATGAGTCTATGAATCCAAAAAAATTTCTTGATTGTATTATTACATGTATATCTTAATTCAATACAATATTACAATTTTTGATTCGCGAGGAGCCGGATGAGAAGAAACTCTCACGTCCGGTTCTGTAGTAGAGATGGAATTAAGAAAAAACCATCAACTATAACCCAAAAAGAACCAGATTTCGTAAACAACATAGAGGAAGAATGAAGGGAATATCTTATCGGGGGAATCATATTTGTTTCGGAAGATATGCTCTTCAAGCACTTGAACCCGCTTGGATCACGTCGAGACAAATAGAAGCTGGACGGCGAGCAATGACACGAAATGCGCGTCGCGGTGGAAAAATATGGGTACGTATATTTCCAGACAAACCAGTTACAGTAAGACCTGCGGAAACCCGTATGGGTTCGGGAAAAGGGTCCCCAGAATATTGGGTAGCTGTTGTCAAACCAGGACGAATACTTTATGAAATAAGTGGAGTAGCTGAAAATATAGCCCGAAGGGCTATCTCAATAGCGGCATCTAAAATGCCTATACGAACTCAATTTATTATTTCAGGATAGTGATAGTAATATAGAACCAAAGGAAATAAATCGTTGAGATAAAAAAAAACCGAAGGTTTTTTTTTGTTTTGGACAAACAATATTTCTTTTTTTTTTGCATTGAAACAACCGATAAAAAAATGATATGATTCAACCTCAGACCCATTTGAATGTAGCAGATAACAGCGGGGCTCGAGAATTGATGTGTATTCGAATAATAGGAGCGAGCAATCGTGAATATGCTCGTATTGGTGACGTTATTGTTGCTGTGATCAAAGAAGCAATACCAAATACGCCCTTAGAAAGATCAGAAGTGATCAGAGCTGTAATTGTACGTACCTGTAAAGAACTCAAACGAGACAACGGTATGATAATACGATATGATGACAATGCTGCAGTTATCATTGATCAAGAAGGAAATCCAAAAGGAACTCGAGTTTTTGGCGCGATTGCCCGGGAATTGAGACAAAACTTTACTAAAATAGTTTCATTAGCTCCTGAGGTATTATAAGACGATAAGTAGAATATTTGAATTAAATAGTAGATTGTGTATCACGTATATACTTTTCATTTTGAATTATTTCATTTATTTTTCTTTTAATTAAAGAAAAATAAATGAAATAAAAAACTAATAAAAAAAGCATGTTGATTATATCAAAATTCGGAAACACCGCAGATTTTAGTTCATCATGGGTAAGGACACTATTGCTGATATAATAACCTCTATACGAAATGCTGACATGCATAGAAAAGGAACGGTTCGAATAGCATCTACTAACATCACTGAAAACATTGTAAAAATACTTTTAAGAGAAGGTTTTATCGAAAACGCAAGAAAACATCAAGAAAGAAACAAATATTTTTTGATTTTAACTTTGCGACATAGAAGAAATAGGAAAGGATCATCTGAAAATACTTTAAATTTAAAAAGGGTCAGCCGACCTGGTCTACGAATCTATTCTAACTATCAACGAATTCCTAGAATTTTAGGCGGAATGGGAATTGTAATTCTTTCTACCTCTCGAGGTATAATGACAGATCGAGAGGCTCGACTAGAAAGAATTGGTGGAGAAATTTTATGTTATATATGGTAATCCTTCTAATATTTGAATTGGATTCAAAATTGATTCTTAGTGAAAAAAAAAAGAGAAAAGACGGGTTGTCTAATATTACTCCTCTATTAGTTAATACTTTAAGGGGGTTTTGCCTGGAATGAAAGAACAAAAATGGATTCATGAAGGATTGATTACTGAATCACTTCCTAATGGTATGTTCTGGGTTCGTTTAGATAATGAAGATCTTATTCTAGGTTATGTTTCAGGAAGGATACGACGTAGTTTTATACGAATCCTACCGGGAGATAGGGTTAAGATTGAAGTAAGCCGTTATGATTCAACTCGAGGTCGTATAACTTATAGACTCCGCAACAAGGATTCAAACGACTAGTGGTTTTTCAACTTCAACACTCCTTCCTTCTCATGAGAATACAATTAGAAGTTCAAAATTTCAAGAAACTTATTTTCTTCCAAAAATCGGAATTAAGGAATGACAAATATGAAAATAAGGGCCTCTGTTCGTAAAATTTGTGAAAAATGTCGACTGATTCGCAGACGAGGACGAATTATAGTAATTTGTACTAACCCAAAACATAAACAACGACAAGGATAACCATTCTAATAAAAAGAACTTTCTAAAAGGATATACAAATAAAATATTTGTTTTGACATGAAATGGATATATCCATATATCTCTGACTTATATTTATGAGATGATAAAAAATGGCAAAACCTATACCAAAAATTGGTTCACGTCGAAATGGACGTATTAGTTCGCGTAAGAGTATACGTAAAATACCAAAGGGCGTTATTCATGTTCAAGCAAGTTTTAATAATACTATTGTAACTGTTACAGATGTCCGAGGTCGGGTGGTTTCTTGGGCTTCCGCCGGTACTTGTGGCTTTAAAGGTACAAAAAGAGGGACACCATTTGCGGCTCAAACCGCGGCAGGAAATGCTATTCGTACTGTGGTAGAGCAAGGTATGCAACGAGCAGAAGTCATGATAAAAGGTCCTGGTCTCGGAAGGGATGCGGCTTTACGGGCTATTCGGAGAAGTGGTATACTATTAAGTTTCGTACGAGACGTAACCCCTATGCCACATAATGGCTGTAGGCCTCCGAAAAAACGACGGGTGTAGAAATAAGCATTGAAGAGATTTCAAGAGAAATAAATGATTCCAAGATATGATCAATTTTTTATAATATTACTATGGTTCGAGAGAAAATAAGAGTATCTACTCGGACACTGCAGTGGAAGTGTGTTGAATCAAGAACGGATAGTAAATGTCTTTATTATGGGCGCTTTATTCTCTCTCCACTTATGAAAGGTCAAGCTGACACAATAGGCATTGCGATGCGAAGAGCTTTGCTTGGAGAAATAGAAAGAACATGTATCACACGTGCAAAATCTGAGAAAATATCACATGAATACTCGACTATAGTAGGTATTCAAGAATCTGTACACGAAATTTTAATGAATTTGAAAGAAATTGTATTAAAAAGTAATCTATATGGAACTTGTGAGGCATCTATTTGTGTTAGGGGCCCTAAATGTGTAACTGCTCAGGATATCATCCTGCCACCTTATATAGAAATAGTTGACAATACACAACATATAGCTAGCTTGACGGAACCAATTGATTTACGTATTGGATTACAACTTGAGAGAAACCGTGGATATCGTATAAAAGGAGCAAATAATTTTCAAGACGGAAGTTATCCTA